TTCAATTGTGAAATATATCGTTTGTGGAAACGTTTCCTAAAAGGAAAAAGGTTTCCATTGTACTAAGCTAAGGACGGGAAGGAAGAAAGCGAGTGATCTGGTAATTCCTCATCCTCAAAGCAGTCCTTCCTGTAGTCTCAACAAATAAGTAATTATAGGAGTAAAGTGTTGATATAATTCGAAGAAGCAAACGATTCAAGTTAATAAAGAAAAAAAGTAAAATAAGTATGTAATCTAAGGTACTTTTTTACATTTCTAGGATTAAACAAAAGGATTCGCAAATAAAAGCGCTAATGCCACAACCAGTCCGTAAATTGTTAAAGCTTCCATAAAAGCTAGACTAAGCAATAAAGTACCTCGTATTTTACCCTCTGCTTCTGGTTGTCTCGCAATACCCTCTACAGCTTGGCCTGCAGCAGTACCTTGACCAACCCCGGGTCCAATAGAAGCAAGTCCTACAGCCAATCCAGCAGCAATAACGGAAGCGGCAGAAATCAGTGGATTCATGGTAAGTTCCTCACACCAAAAAAAAAGAAATGGTTAATGATACAATCAACCAATGAATTATTACTTAATTTTATCATTAAGTTTGATCATTAAGATCTATTGGGTCGGAGTAACTAAAAACTAATTATAATATTACTGAATCGTCAGAACTACTTCGATATCTCATTTTTTGTTTCTACCCATGATGAAGTTTTTGTAAATCCATATACATACGGCTCTAGTTATTGCATTTCTTTCTTTCCAACCATTCTTTCATTCCATCCTTCGTTCTTTACTCTTCTATATCCTTGAGTTCATCTGTTTTTTCATCCAATACACAATCACAAATGAAACAGAAGAAAGGACTTGACTTATCTTGTAATCCATCTAATCTAAATGCAGTAAACTGCAATCAAATCAATATATGCAATCATCAATATATGCAATGGATATCAATATGATCGATATCAACGATATCAATATATCAATATAACGATATCAATATGTATATCAATACATATATATATATATTTTTTTTTATTATTTTGCTTTATTTATTTTGCTATATATATTGCTATCTATATATATTGCTATATATATATTACATATATATAGCATATAGTTAGATATATATATAGTTAGTTAGTATATAGGTAAGGCATAAGGACTTCTATTTATATATAGATAGGACTGTATAACTAGTGAATATCTAATATTACATATACATATTACATATACATTTCTTTCTTCCATAACGTAAACTGGCCACATTTTATATTGAATCGGATTATAGAATCATTCCTCGAAACCCACACAAAAAGTGGCTGGACTTATAGACATTACATACATCTAGTGTGACCTCCCCAACCCATCTTTTTTTTTTACAATTCCGTAATATCGTTCATCTTCTCTCCTACGACTCTAGGTCATATATTCATACGTATTTATATCTATTATGTTCTCCAACCAAGCAGATTATCTTGAACCATGCATGAATTGGGATAAGCTAAAAAAAAAAGACTATTTAGAAAACTAGTCAATGATGACCCTCCATGGATTCGCCTATATAAGCCGCGGCTAACGTTGCAAAAATAAGAGCTTGAATACCACTTGTAAATAATCCAAGAAACATGACAGGTATAGGAACTACTGAAGGGACTAAAGAAACAAGAACAACAACTACTAATTCATCAGCCAATATATTCCCGAAAAGTCGAAAACTAAGAGATAAGGGTTTTGTGAAATCTTCTAGGATGTTAATTGGTAAAAGTATTGGAGTTGGTTTGATGTATTTCTCGAAATAACCCAACCCTTTTTTGGTAAGACCTGCATAAAAATATGCCACTGACGTGGGTAAAGCTAAAGCAACAGTAGTATTTATATCATTCGTGGGCGCAGCTAACTCCCCATGAGGTAACTGTATGATTTTCCAAGGTAAAAGGGCACCTGACCAATTAGAAACAAAAATAAATAGGAACATAGTTCCAATAAAGGGAACCCAAGGTCCATATTCTTCTCCAATCTGGGTTTTGCTCAAGTCTCGAATAAATTCAAGGACATATTCAAAGAAATTCTGACCGTCAGTCGGAATGGTTTGTGGATTCCGAACAGCTATGATGGCTGAACCTAACAAGATAGCAATTACGACCCAAGAAGTGATAAGTACTTGGGCATGGATTTGTAAACCTCCTATTTGCCAATAGAAATGTTGGCCTACTTCTACACCCGATATATCGTATAACCCCTTGAGTGTTTTAATGTAACATGGTATAACATTCATATTGTCCTCTGATAGAAATTGAACTTCAAAAAAGGAATTAGTTTGATTCAACCATTTCTTTCTCAACTCACCAACTTGAATCATTAATCATATATTTAGGATACCAAGAAATCACATAACATCATAATATATATCAATATCCCCAGTTCTTTTTTTTTATCTATTAAAAAAAAAAAGTAACCGATCCAATAAATCTATGGAGTTGCCCAATAATTAACATTAACTAATTTTATTATTCTTAATCTTAATCATAATCAACGATTTCTTATATAGCTAGAACGACCTTCACAAATTGCGGATACTAATTTGTTAAGAATCAATCGAATTGAAGCTATAGCGTCATCGTTGGCTGGAATCGAAATATCTGCAAGATCTGGGTCACAATTTGTATCGATTAAACAAATCGTTGGAATCCCCAAAATGGCACATTCTCGAAGAGCCGTATATTCTTCTTGCTGATCAACGATGATCACAATATCAGGCAATCCCGTCATATATTTGATCCCACCGAGATATGTTTGCAAGGTAGATAATTTTCTCTTCAACATTGCTGCATCTCTTTTGGGGAGACGGTTGAGTTTCCCCATCTTTTCTTCTGCTCTTAAGTCCCTGAACTTATAAAGTCTCGTTTCCGTAGTGGACCAATTCGTTAACATACCACCGAGCCATTTTTGATTAATAAAATGAGACCGAGCCCTTATTGCAGCTGATGCTACTGAATCCGATGCTTTATTTTTGGTACCGACGATTAAGAAGTTTTTTCCCCTACTTGCTGCATCAAAAACTAAATCACAGGCTTCTGATAAAAAACGAGCAGTTCTAGCGAGATTTGTAATATGAATACCTTTACGCTTTGCAGAAATGTAAGGGGCCATTCTAGGATTCCATTTCTTAGTACCATGACCAAAATGAACTCCTGCTTCCATCATCTCTTCCAAATTGATGTTCCAATATCTTCTTGTCATTTTTTCCCACACTTCCTTTTTGTTTTTTCTTTTTCGTATTATTAACAAAGAGACGAGGTACCTTGAAATAAAAAATTGTTCCGATGGAACCTTCTACCGGGGATTAACCATTGATACACGGCGCAAACCATAAATTTTTTTAATTACTTATTTTATTTATTACCAAATCAATAATCAGACCAGTATAGTTAAAAGATAGTTAAAGTGAAAATGAATCCGCTCTTAGGAATCATTAAATCGCATAAATGATTGTTCTGATGTCTCATGTAAATTTGTCTCATGGAAATTGTTTGTCGCGTAAGAACAAAATAATTCTCTATGGTGTAACAAAATATCTCTCATTTCCAACTCGAATAGATTTTTTCTTTTGATTTCCAAATAAATGTTTTTGTCTTGCCTTGAGCGGTGCACAAATTTTTGGAATCCGGTACCAACAGGTATAATCCCCCCCAGAACAACGTTCTCTTTCAGGCCTTTCAACCAATCAATACGACCTCGTAGAGCAGCTTTTGCTAAAACTCGAGCGGTTTCTTGAAAACTTGCTTCGGATATGAAACTTTGAGTATTCAGAGACGCTCTTGTTATTCCCAATGAGATTGCCCGATAACAGATCGATTCGTCCAAAGCGCGCCCTGCTCGTTCCGCTCGCAACAATCCGATTAATTCTCCAGGCGAAAAAACATTAGACATTCCATCTTCTGAAACCAACACTTTTGATGTTACTTGACGTACAATAATCTCTATATGTCTATTATGGATCTGTACCCCCTGGGATCGATAAACCTTTTGGATCTTATTAACCAAAGAGATACGACTTTGGGCTATGGTTAGCTCAGCTCCAATCAAAAACCCCCAGGGGATCCCAAGAATTCTTGGTATACGCTCGTTCCAACCTTCAACTCTCCTTTCGAGGTTCATCGATATTGAATCAATCGAACGCACTTCTAAGATTTGTTCTACTTTTGGAAGACCTTGCGTTATGTCACCAGATCTCGATTTTTCATATATAAATGTAACTAATGTATCTCCTTCGTAAAGGATTTTCCCATAATGACCATGAACAGTTGCTCCAGGAGTAGCCAAATAAGACTTAGCCGATCTTATAACTAAAAAGTCGACATTAACAATTAAAATTTGACCAGATTTTTTTACGTGTGGTTCGTATTTAAATAGACATACATTTTCACAAATAAATTGTCCAAGGCTAATTTTGATCGATGTCTCTTCACAATAATCATGATGGAGAAAGCACCAATTCAAATGGAATGGGTTCAAAATGATGTTACTGCATAGATCGGGATTATAAATCCTTCTATTTTCATCTATTAAACAGTATTTAAGTACTTGAAGTACTTGGAAAATCTGTTTCAAATTGTCAAGTAGCAAATATTTCTTTAACACGATCTGATTATGAGTTATTAAATGGTAAGATGAATAAAAATTTGATATTTTAGGTACAATCGCGCCTAAGGGACCTAAATAATCCCTAATTGGAATTAGGGTATCCGATTCTTTTGTCACATTGTTATATTTCGAACTATTGAATGGACCAATTCGAGAACAATTGGATGATGACAAAATTAGCAAAGATTGGCATTCCTTATTTCGATTCAACAACATACCAATAGTTCCTTGATTACCAATAGTTCCTTGATGTTGGCTAAGTGATTGAATCTTCGCCTTGGAATAAAAAGGATTGATATTGGTGCAATCTAATCCATTATCGGGAATCAATCCGGAACTTGCCCTATCATACCTTTTTCCGGTAT